ATAATTTTTGGTATTTGAAGAGGTTTAATTGGAACTGCTCTTTCAATATTAATTCGATTAGAATTAGGAACAACGGGTTCTCTTACTGATGATCATTTTTTTAATGTAATTGTGACAGCTCATGCATTTATTATAATTTTTTTTATAGTTATACCCCTTATAATTGGAGGATTTGGAAACTGGATAGTTCCTTTATTAATTGGGGCACCAGATATAAGTTTCCCACGTATAAATAATATAAGATTTTGACTTTTACCCCCCTCATTAACTTTATTAATTTGTAGGAGTATAGTTGAAGGAGGGGCAGGAACTGGGTGGACAGTTTATCCTCCTTTAAGGAGGAGATTAGGGCATAATAATGCTTCAGTAGATTTGGCTATTTTTTCTCTTCATTTAGCCGGAATTTCTTCGATTTTAGGTGCAATTAATTTTATTTCTACTATTTTTAATATACGCTCACCACTTATTTCTTGAGAGCGAGTTAGATTATTTGTTTGATCTATCTTAATTACTGTTTTTCTATTATTGTTATCACTTCCTGTTCTTGCAGGAGCAATTACTATACTATTAACAGACCGTAATTTTAATACTTCCTTTTTTGATCCTGCTGGAGGAGGAGACCCAATTTTATATCAACATTTATTTTGATTTTTTGGGCACCCAGAGGTTTATATTCTTATTCTTCCGGGGTTTGGTATTATTTCTCATATTTTAAGGAATCATGCGCATAAACTTCCCTTTGGAAATTTAGGAATAATTTATGCTATACTTTCTATCGGTCTTTTAGGGTTTATTGTTTGAGCTCACCACATGTTTACTGTTGGGATAGATGTAGATACCCGTGCCTATTTCACAGCAGCTACTATAATTATTGCTATTCCTACAGGAATTAAAGTATTTAGATGGTTAATAACTTTATATGGTATAACTTCAAAATTTAGGGCTTCTTTATATTGAGTAATGGGATTTATTTTTTTATTTACACTAGGAGGATTAACAGGTATTATATTATCTAATTCATCCTTAGACATTGTATTACATGATACTTACTATGTTGTTGCTCATTTTCATTATGTGCTTTCAATAGGAGCTGTTTTCGCTATTTTTGCAGCAATAATTTACTGATTCCCTGTAATTACAGGGTTTTATTTACATGAATTAAGTGCCAAAGTTCAATTTGTAGTTATATTTGTTGCGGTTAATTTAACTTTTTTCCCTCAACATTTTTTAGGTCTCTCTGGAATGCCTCGACGTTATAGTGACTATCCAGATAGCTACTGAGCCTGAAATCAAGTTTCATCATTAGGCTCTTTAATAACTCTAATTGGTTTAATTTTATTTGTATTTTTAGTTTGGGAAGCAATACTTACTCAACGAGTATATGGGGGTTCTACAAGACCAGCTACTACATTAGAGTGAGCTACATATTTACCTGTAGAGTTTCATACTAACTATTACCCACCAAAATTATTTCGTTAAAATTCCAAAAATGTTTCTTAAATTGAAAGTTTAAGGTAAAGGCAGGTAAACTACTCTGAATTTTTGAAAATAAAAAGGCAAATATATTAAATTAATCCTACCTTTTGCATAATGGTTTATTTAAATTATGATTAAATTTATTTAATCATTCGAATTAAGAAGATCTACCAAAGAATTAGTTAATTGTAGTATAAATTTTTTTAGAAATCTCTGTTAGGGGCGAAACGCCTACATTTCTTAAGATATCTAATTTAGTTGGAAATATATTTAGTATAGGCCATGTGCTCAAAAGTAGACTAATTAGAGTTTACTTAAATAGAAAATTTAATTTTGTTGTTGCTTTATGAAATAAAATTTTTATAGGTTAAAAATTAACAATTATTCTTGTATTTTTTCTGAAATTTACAACATATACTAACTAAAATTTATTTTTTAGTTAAAAATGATAAAATTAGTATAAAAAATAAATTTTATAAAAGGAACTCGACAAAACCTTCTAACAACTGTTTATCAAAAACATAGCCTGTAGAAATAATTATAGGTTTATTCTGCCCAATGTGTTTATATAAATGGCCGCAGTACTTTGACTGTGCTAAGGTAGCAAAATAATTTGACTCTTAATTGGAGCCCTGTATGAAAGGAATTATGTTAGAGAGTTGTCTTTTATGATGATTATAAAATTTACTTATTTGGTGAAAATTCCAATAAAAAAATATTAGACGAGAAGACCCTTAGAATTTTAAGAAATATGTAAATATTACAAGTGCTTTTTGTTGGGGCGACAGAGTATACACAAAAACTTACTTACTACATTCACATACCTATAACTTAATTAAGAAAATAATTACCTAAGGGATAACAGCATTATAATTTCATTTGTTTGTGACCTCGATGTTGGATTAGGGACTATTGCAATTAGAAATTGTAATAGAAACTTCTGTTCGAAGTATATTTACCTACATGATCTGAGTTCAGACCGGCGTAAGCCAGGTCAGTTTCTATCTTTTTTATTTATACTTTTAGTACGAAAGGACCAGAGTGTATTTTTATAACTTTGGCAGAGCATAATGCACTTAATTTAGGATTAAAATATACCTTCCCGGTAAGTTACTAGGCTAATATTTTAATATTAGAAACATCAATTTGCAATTGATAAGTGTTTTATCAACTTAGCCAAACAATGCGCTCAAAACAACTTGCTTCTAGACTTCTTTACCTCCCTACACCTTTAAATATTTCTATTTGATGATCTTGTGGTTCACTTTTAGGTTTATTTCTTGTAATCCAAATTTTTTCTGGTTTTATTTTATCTATACATTATTCCCCTGATATATATGGTACTTTTGATAGGGTAGTACATATCATACGTGAAGATAATTCAGGGTGATTAGTTCGTTATGTTCATGCAAACGGGGCTTCTATATTTTTTGTCTTTCTATATTTACATTTAGGACGTGGTTTATATTATCAAAGTTATTTACTTCAACCTCATACTTGAATAGTTGGGGTTTCTATCTTCCTTTTATCAATGGCAACTGCTTTTCTTGGGTATGTATTACCTTGAGGTCAGATGTCTTTTTGAGGTGCCACTGTTATCACTAATTTAATATCTACCATCCCCTGGATTGGAGGTCTTATTGTTGAATGGTTATGGGGGGGTTTTACAGTAAGTCAACCCACATTAAATCGTTTTTATTCTTTACATTTCTTATTACCTTTTGTTATTGCTATTTTTGTTATATTACATTTAATTTATTTACATAAAAAAGGATCTAGGAACCCTTTAGGAAACCTAAGAGGTACTTCAAAATTAAGGTTTCACCCATATTTTACGATTAAAGATATTGTAGGTTTCAGTGTAGCTCTTCTTTTATTTTTTGTTTTAATTAATTGAATGCCTACTTTGTTAAGAGACCCAGAAAATTTTATAAATGCTAATCCTAATGTAACACCAGCTCATATTCAACCTGAATGATATTTTTTATTTGCATATGCTATTCTTCGATCAATCCCTTCAAAACTAGGTGGTGTGTTAGCTTTAGTTTTCTCAGTTGTTATTTTATATCTTTTACCGTTAGGCGCATCAAAAAAGAAAATATCAACTTCATTTAACCCATTAATACAACTTTGTTTTTGAATTTTTATTGTAACTTTTATTTTTTTAACTTGGTTAGGGGCTTGTGCTATTGAACATCCTTTTATCTTGTTATCTAAGATTTTTATATGAATATATTTTTTTAGGTTTCTACTTATGCTTCTTTAATAGAGTAATGGTTATAGCTTATATAAAGCAAAACACTGAAGATGTTTATAATCTGATATCAGATAATCAATTTTTATCTTTAGTTTAAAAAAAATACACTCTTGTCAAGCGTGATTTATTACTTGTAATAAGATAATTAATTGGGAATATTCCATTTATGACGCTTAAAGTCAGTGCACTTTTTCTGCCACAATTATATAATTTACTTATATATTTTAGTTTTCTCTTCAAGGCGTTTAATAGGATCATTTGATGGTGTACATAGTTTCACAATAATTAGTAATGAAAGTAGGGTTAAGAGCCCTCCACTTACATATACTAATAACGTTATTGTAGGTGATAATTGAGGCAAATTACACACTCTTATTAGAGAAAAATTTAATTAACATTTAAATGCTTTATAGCTTTGTGTAAAAGGATGTTCATTAATATACAGTCTAATAAGAAGGGTAAAAATATAAGCTTGAATAAAACTTACAAAAAATTCAAATAACATATAAAATATTATAATTAATAAAATAACAGCTTGGTTTGAGGATACGGGTAGGGATCTTAAAAGATTCGAAATTAAAGCCATAACGATATGTCCAGCACTAATATTAGCCATCAGACGTACAGTTAAAGTTAAAGGTCGAATTAAATTACTAATAGTTTCAATTAAAACTAAAAGGGGAATTAATAATAAAGGTGTACCTCTAGGCACTAAATGAGCAAGTGCCGCCTTAGTATTAAAAAAAATACCAGAAATAAGAGAAGTTGCTCATAATATTAAGGCAAATCTTAAGTTAAACCATAATCTAGAAGTAAGACCATAAACAAATGGTACTAAACCTAAGATATTACTTACTAACAAAATCAAAATAAGGCTTGTAAGTAAAAGATGATAATTAAAGAAACCGGGTCCTTTACCTCATAATTTTTTAATTATATTATAAAAAGGTAATATTATTATCTTATATGAATAATTCCTTCATAAAAATAGAACTATTATTAGTATGACTATCCAAGACTTACTATATATTATTCCATCAAGAGAGGTAAATAGATCTGCCATCATAATAGTAGAAAATCAAAAAAGATTTTATTAGTAAGGCCGAAACTTACGAGACAAAAGCCACTACTACTCTATCTGCACTTGAAGTTTTACAACATTATCATCTCGAAAAAATGAAGTAATTAATTATACTATTCAAGGAGGGGCAGCTTCAGCTACACCTACTGTGTTACGACTTATCTCCTTTTAATTAAGGAGAGTGACGGGCGATTTGTACACAAAATTAAAATAATTCTTGATTTAATTTTAATTATTCAGTACTAACAAGTCCATCTAAGATATATGCTCTACCTCACATCTAAGAATTTTTATTATTATTGTAACTCGCTAAAACTAACTTATTGATTGCACCTTGACCTGTTTTTTTAAATATTTTCTTTATAAAGAAGACTACTTAATAATCTCCTAAACGGCGGTATACAAATTTTAAAAGTAAGTGGACTGACTCGGGGGTTATCGAATTAATTTAGTAAGTTCCCCTGTATTATTAATTTTACTGCCATAATTTTTAAGTTTCATATTTATAATATTTACTGCTCTTTAAATTAGTTTTAAAGGAGAATAGTAGGGTATCTAATCCTAGTTTTTGCTCTACTTTTATTTATTTGTTTTAATCTGTGTACTTTATATAAAAAATAAATTTCACCTTAATTTTTAATTTAGATTAATTCAATTTAAAGACTGTACTTACTTAAGGATTGGTATGACCGCAGCTGCTGGCACCAATATTTGCTCCTTATATCATACTTACTATATTTAAATTGCTTTAATATATAAATTTACCGGCTAGCCGCACAGGAGTTCCTATAGCCTTTAAGAAATGAGGTAAGAAATCTACCAAACTAAAATAGTTCTGCAAGAGTATTACTATAGTTGGGTTATGGGCCCAAAAGCTTTAATTTAGCTTACTTGTAGAAACCTTAGGTTATAATAAAACCTTTTTAGATTTTCAAAATCCAAGTAATAAGATTAACATTGGGAAATAAATTCAATCTAGGCACTACAAGAGCCTTGCTTTAAAAATTAAGCTAACAATGCAAGATCCCCATCAATAAATAGATACATATAAAAACAATCAAACTACATCTACAAAATGTCAATACCAAGCGGCTGCTAGGAAACCCATATGATGGTTTTTCCTATATTGATAACTTACTAACCGAATAAAACAGATTAGTAAAAAGAGAGTTCCTACTATAACATGAAGTCCATGAAATCCGGTTGCGACAAAAAAGGTTCTTCCATAAACTCCGTCGCTAATAGAGAAACTAGTTTCACAGTATTCTCCATATTGTAAGTAAAGAAAATAAATACCCAATAAACAAGTAAATAATAAAGATAAAGAAGCCTGGTTCTTGCGACCTTCAATAATAGAATGGTGAGCTCATGTAACTGAAACACCCGACAGTAATAATACACACGTATTAAGTAAAGGTACTTGAAATGGAGATAAAATTATGATACCCACAGGAGGTCAAACAGATCCAATTTCTACATTAGGACTGAGGCTCCTATGAAAATAGGCTCAAAAAAAAGCTGCAAAAAAACACACTTCTGAGACAATAAATAAAAACATACCTGTTTTTAAACCTTTAACTACATATGTTGTATGTCACCCTTGATAAGTAGATTCTCGTACAATATCTCGTCATCATAAGTATCTTAATAATACTACTAGTATGGAACCAAAGATTAGAAGTTGGGTATTACTTCCCTTTAGATAAAGTAATAAACCTAGAGGAAGACAAGTAATACCTAAAGAAACCAGTAAAGGTCATGGTCTATATTCAACTAAATGGTATGGAGTGCGGGCATGCATAAATGCATAAAAATTTTTTATTTTTGCTGTAGATTTTTCTTAAAGGGGAAACTTATTTCCTCCTTCGAATAATTAGAAAATAAAGTATTTAGTATAATTCTCTTACATAGAATAGGTCTATCATGTGTAGTATTTTCTAATTTAGAAAAAGTTATTTTATAATATTAACTTTGGGAGTTAAAGTGTTACTTTAGGGTAATTTCTAAAGGGGCGAAAAATCCATTTTTTTATTGGAAAAGTGAATTAATACACTCACTCCAAGCTATGTTATTTTTAAGAATTTTGTCGCTTTTTTTTTTTTTGGTTTTAAGTTTAACTACTAATCCTCTTATTACAGGTACCGGTTTATTTTTTCTTTCTTTATCAATTGCTCTTTTTATTTCTACTTATAGTACTTGATATGGTATAATCGTCTTTTTAGTTTATGTAGGAGCAATACTTGTATTGTTTATATATACAGTATTAGCTACAAGTAATTTATTATATAAGTATAATTTTAGGTGACAATTTATATTAATTTCTTTTAGGGGAACCCTACTATTAATGAGACCTTTAAGTCCAGATCCCGGAGAACTTTTTATACAAGCTAATAGAATGCCAAGTTATTTAATCTTAAGATTGGCTTGCTTATTATTTTTAATTATATGAGTTTTATTGGGAATTTTTCAGAGTATAGGAAAATCTTTCAAATTAAATAATTAATGATATTTAAAAATTATAATAATAGTGTAAGAGTTTTATGTGTTTTTGGGTTAATAATTATATTAATTACCACACCCTTCTTATATTGACAAACGTCAATAATTATTTCATTTCCTTTATATATTAACTCTTCAACATTGTTTTCTTATTCTTTATGTCTTGATTGAATTAGATTAAGCTTTTCTTCTTTAGTTTTTATTATTTCTATATGTGTGTTTTCGTTTAGGTGTACCTATATAAAAAATGATCCTCATTATTGACGATTTACTCATATTTTATCTTTATTTGTTTTATCTATAAATTTTTTAATTTATTCTGCTTCATTATTTGCTTTACTAATTGGTTGAGATGGGTTGGGCCTTGTTTCCTTTTTACTAATTATTTACTATAGTAATACTGAATCTTTTAAGAGTGGGTTTCTTACTTTGTTAATTAATCGATTCGGGGATTTATTTATTGTTGCGGGCGTTTTAGTATTAATTCAACTTGGTAATTTTAATTTATATATTGAAAAATCGAGCTGGGTTCTTTTGTGTCTACTGGTCTTAGCAAGTCTTACAAAAAGAGCACAATACCCATTTTCTGCATGATTGCCAGCCGCTATAGCGGCTCCAACTCCTGTTAGGGCATTAGTACACTCTTCAACTTTGGTTACAGCAGGAGTTTATTTATTGATTCGGTTAAGAATTAATTCCCCCTTGAATGCACATATAACTTCAATATTGTGTTTTTTAGGAAGTCTTACTTGCCTACTAGGGGGTTATGCTGCTATATATGAAAATGATTTAAAAAAAATTATTGCACTATCAACCCTTAGACAACTAGGATTAATAATTTTTAGATTAAGAATTCATTTACCATATTTAGCTCTATTTCACCTTTATATACACGCTATTTTTAAAGCATTGTTGTTTATCTGTGCGGGTCATGTTCTAATTTTAACTTATGGTCTTCAAGATCTTCGATTAATAGGAGGTATTTTACTACAAAATCCCTTCTTGTCACTTATCTTTAGTACTAGAGCTTTAGCTCTAGTGGCTTTTCCTTTCCTTAATAGATTTTATTCTAAACATTTAATTTTAGATATAATTTTTAGAAGGCATGTAAGGTTTCTACCTATTTTTATAATATATTTTGGAAGGTTGCTTACAGGGTCTTATTTAATTCGAATATTGTTTTCTTTACATTATCCTTCTCTTTCGGAAAAAAACCACATATCTATATCTTGGGTAGTAATATTACCTATACTAATTTTATCATTTTTAAGTGTTGTATCTGGTCATTTTTGTTCCTTATTTTTAAATGTTTTTACTTATAGTTTTTTACCTAAACCAATTCTTTTTGTAAATTCTTTTTTAGTTTTATTTAGTTTTCTATTTTTTTTATTCTTAAAATCTTCAAAAAGCCTTGTTTTAGATACTTTACTTTTTTCTAAGCCATTGTATTTGCAAAATAACTTAACGGGATTATTAATACCATTAATGCAATTAGAAAAGAGTTGACTTGAACCAAATTTTAAATTTATTCTACATTATATGACGCTTACAAAGCCCTTGGCTTGACTAGGAGGTAAGGAACGTACAGTTGGTTTAATTTTTTTATTCATTTTTATTTCTTTAAATCTTTGATAATTTACCTATTTAATATTTTTAATGGTTTATGTGTTTTATTAAGAGTAGCATACCTCACACTTTTAGAGCGGAAAATTTTAGGTTATATACAATTTCGAAAAGGACCAAATAAAGTTTCAATTATAGGTGTAACTCAACCTCTTTCTGATGCCTTAAAATTATTTATAAAAGGAAGCTCTCTTCCTAGTGGAAGAAATATATACATATTTCTACTTATACCTTTAGTTGGACTAATTGTTGCTTTATTATTTTGAGGCCTTGCCCCCGGTGAGTACAGTAACAATTTTGTAAGTTACGGTTTTCTTTTATTTTTTGTCCTATCCTCCCTCAATGTATACATTATTATATTATCAGGATGATCTTCCAATTCTGCTTATGCTTTTCTTGGGGCTTTACGTGCTTCAGCACAAACGATTTCTTATGAAGTGGCTATAATTTTTGTTTTGGTTTTTCCTGCATTTGTATATACTACTTACTCTTGAAGTAATTTATACTTTTCTTATCTTGTTCTTGTTTTATTTGGCCCTTCTCTCTTTCTATGAATAATTTGTATTTTAGCAGAAACAAATCGAGCACCTTTTGATTTTGCAGAGGGGGAATCAGAATTGGTATCAGGATTTAATGTAGAATATAGCGGCAGCATATTTGCCTTTTTATTTTTAGGGGAGTATACTGTTATTATATTTATAAGTCTTGCAACTTGTGTGTGATTTTTAAGTCCCCATATTTGGGAAGCTCTTGTAATTTTTACAGTATTAGTAGTCTCTCTTATTGTAATTGTTCGTGGGTGTTTCCCACGTCTTCGGTATGATAAATTAATATTAATATCATGAAAGCAAGTATTACCTGGATCCATATGTATACTTATATTAGTTATTTTAATCTGATAATTTGCGATTATTCATCGATTTTCCGATTTTTTTAATATTTTTTGTGCTTTTTTTATTATTTGTAAATACGTTTAAAATTTTGAATACATTAATTTTAATTGAGGTATTAGGGTTTATTGCATTATCTTTTACAACAATATGGATAGTATTATGTGGTCTCGAAATATACTTTTTATTATTAATTCTTTCTATTTTAGCTAGAGAAGCAGCTTTAGGGTTGAGGCTTTATAGAACATTAATTAAATCTCATAGGAAATTATGTACTCAAAGCAACATAATAATCATATAGTGGTAAAAATCCTTTTAAACAACCAAATTGTTTCGTGTAACACTTACTATATATTAAATTATTTTCATTCTAAGGTGCCAGCCCTCCACTCATATATAAGCCCAAGAAATAAAATAAAGAGAAAAGCAATTAATACAAAAAATAAATTAAAACTTATATCAATTAACCTTTTACTTAAAATAGGAATTAAAATAACAGTCTCAACATCAAATACTAGAAATAGAACAATAAATAAAAAGAAACGAATTGAAAATGGAAGACGACTTGATCTAATACCTTCAAAACCACATTCAAAAGCTGTGGTATTATTTATTTTTTTTGGTGTTTTATAGAAAACTCTTTGGGCTACAAAACCTAAAATTAAGATTAAACCAGCTACAGAACAGAAAACCGAGATCATATTTATATTTATTTAAAATTTAATTACTATACCATTTACCTATTTTAGGATTTTTTTTCTATTACTTTAAAAAAAAGAGTGAATTGCAAATTCAACATTAGTTTTCTATAGAATTTGTGGGGATTTGAGCACAAATTAATTTATTAGATCCTATAGCATATCTTCATATAGAAATAAATTTATTTCATGATCATGCTATAATTTTGTGTGTAGGAATTTTATTTTTTGTGCTTTTTGTTGGGGCAAGTTTATTATCCAATCGATTTCATACTCGAACAGTTCATGAGGCACAGACTCTTGAATTTTTATGAACTATTTTACCTGCTGGATTACTAGTTTGGTTGGCTTTGCCTAGTTTACGGTTATTATATTTACTAGATGAGCAACATCAAAATTTATATACAGTAAAGGCTGTAGGTCACCAATGATATTGAAGTTATGAATTAGCTAATCAGGGGATTGCTTTTGATTCATATATGCTCCCTGAAAATTCTCTTTCACTAGGTATATACCGTTTATTAGAGGTTGACAAGCGAATTCTTATGCCTTATAATGTACACAGATTAATAATTACAACTTCAGCTGATGTTATTCATGCTTGAGCCCTACCTTCTGCAGGATTAAAAGTAGATGCTGTTCCTGGTCGATTAAATAGTATTAATATAAATTTAAATATTCCTGGTGTATTATATGGACAATGTTCCGAGATCTGTGGGGCAAATCATGCATTTATGCCTATTGTAGTTGAAAGTGTAAAAGTAAAAGATTTATACATTTAGAAGCTATTTATTGCATAGAATTGTAAATTCTAAATTTGGATTTTTTCCCTAAATAATTTTCTTAAGTTAATGAAACTTTAGGTTTTCAAAACCTAATATGATCTACGTTGTCAGAAAATGCGTTTTTTTTGTAGTATAGTAATATGATTACCTTCCAAGTAAGAGTCACCTAATAGGTCCTGAGGGTAAGTTAATAAAACTAAAGGTTTGTGGAGCCTTAAATATATTTATATTCTTCAGTAATTAAGTTATTATTTAATCGAGGCTGCTAACTTTGATTAGGGATATAATATTCCACTTAATTCCATGGGTTTATATATTACTCTGTTTTTAACTTTATTACAAAAGACTCCTATAATATTACCTTATTTATCATTATTATTAATTAGTAATGTAAGAATTTTAAATCCCAATTTTACTCATGGTGAAAATGAATATATTTTTAGAACCCACATAAGAGGTTTAATAGTTGTAATAACAATTTTTTTAGTATTAGGTACTTTGATTTGTTGCAAGACCACATTATCTGGTGGTTTAAGAAAATTAATTATTTTATTGAGGGTTTTTGTTATTTTCTGCTTTCAGGTAAATGATTGTATTTTTTTTTATATCTTATTTGAATTAACTCTCTTGCCGATTATATATGCAATTTTAATGTGAGGGGCTCAACCTGAGCGCTTGCAAGCAGGAATTTACATGTTGTTATATACTGTGACGGCTTCTTTACCTTTATTAGTATTAATTTTATTAAATGACTCATATTATAGAACATCTCATTTGTATTTACTTCAATTGGAAAATATTGTTTCAATAAATTCCTATTATATATTTTTTATTTTGATTGCTTTTTTAGTTAAATTACCTATATATAGCTTACATATATGGCTACCAAAAGCCCATGTTGAAGCCCCTGTGGCTGGTTCAATAATTTTGGCAGGAATTTTATTAAAATTGGGGGGGTATGGTCTTTTTCTTATAACTAATATTATTATTTTTAAAAGAATAGTAATATTGTATACTTTAATCAATTTAAGATTATGGGGGGGTTTATTAGCTTCCTTTATTTGTGTAATACAAAGCGACATAAAATCTTATGTTGCTTACTCTTCTGTAGTTCATATATCTATTGTGATTTGCAGCCTTTTGGTAGGGGGAACATGAGGTTTAATCACTGCTAAAATGGCATTAGTAGCCCATGGGTTTGTATCTCCTTTAATGTTTTATTTGGTGCATTTAACTTATAGTATAAGAGGCTCACGAAGATTATATATAAATAAAGGTTTATTAATACTTTCCCCTGTCTTAAGATTATTTTGATTTTTAACCTTATCAATTAGAATAGCTGCCCCTCCTAGGTTAAATTTACTAGGAGAACTTTCTTTTGTTCCTTGTTTATATATATTAAATTGAATAATTTTAGTTGTGTTTTTATTAATACTATTTTTAGGAGTGTTTTACCATATATATTTATATTCTGCTCTAAATCATGGACCTAGAAATTTATTATTATTAATAAAGAAAGGATTAAAAGCTGAACAATGCGCTGGTTTTCTGTTCCACTTAAGACCCTATGCTCTATTATTCAACTCAAATCTAATTATAAGCCCTTAGTACTACATGACACCGAAAGAGCGGATATCATTGATGTTGATAAAATAAGTAATTACTTTCATGTAAACTATGGCTCTTGTAACATTGTTTATTCCCTTATTAATAATAATTTTAACCACTAGAAATTGATTTTATTTTTGAGCACTTATAGAAATTGTTAGAATAAGAGTAGTTTTATTTATTACTAGAAAAAATAAACTTTTCAGGGAAAATGCCATAACACTATTTATTATTCAAGCTGTGTCTGGGCTTTTAATCCTTGTAGGGGGTACTTATGTACAAGCCTTTAGATCTAATGGGCTATTATGGGTGACATTACTTTTAGGAATTTTATTAAAATTAGGATTGGCACCTCTTCACTTTTGAGTTTTACCTTTGATAGGTCAATTAGATTATATTTCTATTTTTTTTGTTCTTGGGCCTGCTAAAATTCCCCCCCTTTCATTACTTTGTCTTAATTTTTCTTATCAGATTGTTTTATTTTTTAGATTATTTTCTATAATTACAGGAAGACTACTAGGACTAAAAGTCACAAATGTAAAAAGCATCATTGGTGCTTCATCTATTACTCATACGGGATGAGTTTTCTTTAGTAATTTATGCAATTTTATATGAAGTTATTTTACTATCTATTTGATATCTACTTTTTTTCTTTTGGTTTCTCTATCTAAAAATCAAGATCTATTAAGGGGCCTAAATTTACTTTCTATAAGTGGACTCCCTCCATTTGGTCTTTTTTTAGCAAAGGTTTATTTACTTAGAGTTCTTATAATATATTTTAACCCATTTTTTGTGGTTATTTTATTGGTAACTGCTTTGCTCTCTCTTTATTTTTACTTAAAATTTGCTTATAAATACTGATTAAAAAGAATAAATAGAAAAATTTTAAGAATAAAAGGGGTTTATATTTTAGGTATAACCCATATACTAACAGCCGTTCTTTGTATTTTTTTTTATGGCTGAGACTCTAGCATTAAATTTTTAATTTAATTACGACCTATAGGTCTTTGCGTTGATTATTTTCTACAAATCATAAAGATATTGGAACTTTATAT